CCTGTTGCTTTTACAGAACTTCCCTCTTGTATCCGCAAACCGTTACCCATTAATACAACACCAACATTATTTGATTCCAAATTAAGAGCAATGCCTATCGTACCCTCCTCAAATTCTACTAATTCGCTTGCCATTACTTCATCAAGACCATAAATACGAGCAATGCCGTCGCCCACTTTAAGTACGGTACCAGTATTTACAATCTTTACTTCCATATTATATTGCTTAATACGTTCACGGATAATATTACTAATCTCGTCGGCTCGCATGGTTACCATGAGTATTTCTTTATTTTATTGGAAAAAAAAAATAATGCCTACAGTAGAAGAACTAATCAGTTATTTCTTTCATCGACCGAAACATGCCAATATTAGCACTGATGATACGTAAATGTAACTCCTTGGTCAAAGAACTATTCAGAGTTCCTAGAGCTCCTTGTAAGGCTTGTTGGAAAACCCGTTGTCGGACTTGATAAATCGCTCTTTGTTGTTCAAAATGAATGGTTTCATTTTTGTAATTTTCTGATTGTTCTAAAGTCTTAGAAGTTAAATTAATCAAATTCATTTTGTCTCGTTCTATTTCAGAGTATCCGTTCACTCGAAACTGATCGGCTTCTATTTCCACTTTCCGTAAGCGAGCCCGGGCTTTTTCCAGCTGTTCAATGGCCTTCCCTCGAAGTTCTTCTGAATTTCGAATAGTAGTCAAAATCCTCTGTTTTCGATTATCTAATAAATCACTTAACACTCCCTTTCCAAAAAAAATCAATACACCAATAACTACACTTAGATTTATTAGATTTGTTGCTAAAATATCGGTATTAAACCCGAAACTCCCGGCAGATGGCCAGTGACCCAAGGAAACGAAAGAATCGGTTACATTTTTCATATGATCTCCTGTTCTAGACAAGCTAATTATATATTTTATATATTAATATTATACTTGTTTTTTTTATTCATAGAGTTAAAACCCTATTTTTTTTTTCAATTGGAAATTTCTAATAAAATAAGAAAATACTTATTAAAATTAGGAATTAGGTACCAGGTCTTCGTATCAATTACGAAATATCTCCTTTGTTTTTGTGTTTTTGTTGTGTTGCAACACTTCCTTAAAACTTAAAAAGTTTCGATTGCACTAACACTAAGAAGGGGGAAGGAAGAAAGCGAATCGGTATACTAATTCCTCATCCTCAAATCAGTCCTTCCCGTGGGTTATTGTCCTAATAAAAAAAAATCTCTATTTTGGATAGAATTAAACAAAAGGATTCGCAAATAAAAGTGCTAATGCTACAACCAGTCCATAAATTGTTAAAGCTTCCATAAAAGCCAGACTAAGCAATAAAGTACCTCGTATTTGTCCCTCCGCCTGGGGTTGTCTCGCGATGCCTTCTACAGCCTGGCCCGCAGCAGTACCTTGACCAATCCCAGGTCCAATAGAAGCAAGCCCAACGGCCAACCCAGCAGCAATAACGGAAGCGGCAGAAATCAATGGATTCATTATAAGTTCCTCGCACCAAAATAAAGAAATGGTTAATGATACAATCAACCAATAAATTATGACTTAATTATTCCATCGATAATATTTTCATACAATCGAAGTAACTAAGAACTCTGAATTGAAGTAATAATATTATTGAATCATCATAACTACTTCAATATCCATAATATCCATTTTAAAGTTCCTATCCACAAAGTTTTTTGAATTCATACAACTTTGTGTTTTTCCATTTCTTTCTTTGTTCCGAACTCTTCATTTTTTTTTCTTGATTTAATATATTTATTCAATATTCAATTGATAGTTCCAAACGAAAAGGAAGGGCTTTTATTGGAATCCCTATCTATAGTAGGTCAGATTAGATATATATTTTAGCTCATATATAACTAGTTAATACCTAATATTACATATACATGCCTTTCTTCCATAACGTAAACCAACTATTCGTAGCTTAGATTCAATCGGATTCTAAAATAATTTTTCGAAACATCCACAAAAGACAAAATAAAGTTGGCTTATCTTATAGCTATTATATATATTCCATACACCTATTTTGATCCTACTCTCCTAAACAGCGTATTTTTTTGTGAATCTCATTTTTTTTATTCTTCTCTTCCTTTTATTTATTATTATCCCACATGAATACAATCAATCTAAATGGACGAATTCATTAGTCTTAATCATTGCATAGAAATATAAGTCTTTGGTTGATCTAAGTTCATCATGGAATTATTTATTATAATTTTCTTTTAATCAAATTGAATAAAACCGACTGAAATGGAAATCGCTCTATAGAATTTTAATCACACATCGTATTATGTATATATTTATGTTTACTAATTAGATTATCTTGAGCAAGTCATGGATTTTCTTGTACTAAGCTAAAAAAAAGACTATTTGAAAAATTAGTCAATGATGTCCCTCCATGGATTCGCCGATATAAGCCGCAGCTAAAGTTGCAAAAATAAGAGCTTGAATACCGCTTGTAAATAATCCAAGGAACATGACA